TTGCTGAATGACAGACAAATAACAGACAAAAAAATATAATCAATATATAAAGCAACGGAGCCATCATAGTATTTTTGAATTCCTCTGAAAGGAAGGGTGGTAAGTTGATCATTTACCGATCGGGGTCTGATCGATCCTATTTTTTTCTTTATTTTATGGAAGGTAAGGGTCAATTTTATTGTAGAGCCGTATGCAATGCATAATGCCCGTACGGTTGTTCGATTCTATCTTTTTTTCTTGTTATTCTTTTATCTTTCTTTGTATCTTCCCCTCATATCATGAAAAATAGAGAATCCTTTTATTATCTTATATTATCAGGGTAATGATCCATCAACCTGCTGGTTCTTTTTCTGAAGTAGCAACGGGAGAATTCATCCTGGAAGTGGGAGAACTGCTGAAACTACGTGAAACCCTGACAAGGGTTTATGTACAAAGAACGGGCAAACCCGTATGGGTTGTATCCGAAGACATGGAAAGAGATGTTTTTATGTCAGCAACAGAGGCCCAAGCTTATGGAATTGTTGATCTTGTAGCGGTTGAATGACAATAGCCTAGATTTCACGTCAATTCTGAAATTCACCCTGCCGAGTTTAATATTAATATTCTATGACTTTTTTTATTATTCTATATTCTATTGAATAAAAGTAATTCATAATCATCCGGTTAGGATCGATCTAAACCAGCCCATTATGTATATGATTCAACATGCCAACGATTAAACAACTTATTAGAAATACAAGACAGCCAATTAGAAATGTCACAAAATCCCCCGCGCTTCGGGGATGCCCTCAGCGTCGAGGAACATGTACTAGGGTGTATGTGCGACTCGTTCAGATCATGAACTAGAACAAAGGAAAGAGAACAATGTTCGAATATCAATGATCAAATAGGATAGACCGGAAAAACGAACTACATTTCCTATCTAAAAATCGATGATATCCCTTTTATTGTGTATGAAATTTATGGTTTCTGTTGGTGTAAATCCACTCACCTCAATTCAAGATGAGAAGCAATTCTCCATTGGTAGCAAATGGTTATCCATTAAGCGGAGGAAATCTTAGTTAAAATAAACCCCTCTTGCAAGAACGGACTAACAGGGTCAGCTACCCAGCCAATCTTCATAATTAAATACCGTTACTGTATAGGTAGAGCTCGTTGTGAAAGACCTATTACTGGATAATTCATGGGTAGAGCCGAAGAATGTGAACTATACAAGTTAGCAATAACATTGATTAAATGAAGTAAAGGCTCCGGTGTATAGAGAAGACCTCACCGTTTAAGAAGTAACCATAGAAACGATGGAATCCACTATTTCTTTATCATTACTTTTCTTTTTTAATACCTAGTATAGTACAATTTCGTATTTCGAGGTGAAATGCCTCGAAAAAAAGAAAAATTGTGGTTGGGAAGGTTATAGTAGCCAAAGCCATTGGAATTATTAGTTTATACATTGGAAAAATCCGTTTTGTTATTCATATACTAGGAAAGGGGCAAAAGAATAACTGAAAGAAAGGAAATCGATTAGTTATTCGTTAAAGTTTCATTTATTCAATGACCAGAATTAGACGGGGATATATCGCTCGGAGACGTAGAACAAAAATTCGTTTATTTGCATCAAGCTTTCGGGGGGCTCATTCAAGACTTACTCGAACTATTACTCAACAAAAAATAAGAGCTTTGGTTTCGGCTCATCGGGATAGGGATAGGCAAAAAATCAATTTTCGTCGTTTGTGGATCACTCGAATAAATGCAGCAATTCGCGAAAGGGGGGTATGCTATAGTTATAGTAGATTCATAAATGATCTGTACAAGAGACAATTGCTTCTTAATCGTAAAATACTTGCACAAATAGCTATATCAAATAGGAATTGTCTTTATATGATTTCCAATGAGATCATAAAAGAAGTAAGTTGGAAGGAATCCACCGGTTAAACGGAGTTGCCCGGAGAATGAACTCCGGGAAGGTCGAATAAAAATGAATAGAAAGAATATGATAAATATGAGAAAGTAGTCAAAATAAAGTAGTCAAAATAAATATGAATCAACACGTTCACTAAAAAAATTTCTTCTTCCCAGATTATTCTTTTTTTTTCTTACGACACAAGAATTCAATCCGGATTCTTGGATTTTTCCAACAAAATAGAAATCCGCGTTTGAGTTCGGATGGGGATTTGAATTCAAGTGAATAAAGAGTAAACCTATCTTTTTCTGGCTCTAAGACTAGGAGTTCTAGTGGTCGACTCGGTTCTTTCAAATTGTTTCTCATTATTAAGAAAAGGTAACAAAGATAAAATACGAGCTTGTTTTATAGCAATAGTAATTAATCGTTGTTGTTTCAAGGTCAATCTATTTACTCGTCTAGATAATATTTTTCCCTGTTCACTAATAAATCGACTAATTAAACTCATGTTTTTATAATCAATTCGATCCCCCGATTGGATCGGGGGCAAACGCTTACGAAAAGATCGCTTGGATTTAAGAAAAGTTCGCTTGGATTTAT